TGATCAATCAAAGAGAGATTCAGCAACTAAAAGAAAGATCGATTCTTTGTTGGGATCCTTCCTTTCTTCAAACGGAACGAACAGAGATAGAATCAGAGCGATTCCCTAAAAACCTTTCTGGATATTCCTCAATGTACCGACTATTCATGGAACGTGAGAAGGAGATGAATAATCATCTGCTTCCGGAAAAAATCGAAGAATTTCTTTTGAATCCTGCAAGAGCCAATCGTTCTTTTTTCTCTGACAGATGGTCAGAACTTCATCTGGGTTCGAATCCTACTGAGAGGTCCACTAGAGATCAGAAATTGTTGAAGAAAGAACAAGATGTTTCTTTTGTTCTTTCCAGGCGATCGGAAAATAAAGAAATAGTTAATATATTAAAGAGAATTATTTACTTACAAAATACCGTCTCAATTCATCCTATTTCATCAGATCCGGGATGTGATATGGTTCCGAAGGATGAACTGGACAGTTCCAATAAGATTTCATTCTTGAACAAAAATCCGTTTTTTGGTTTATTTCATCTATTTCATGACCGGAACAGGGGGGGATACACGTTACACCACGATTTTGAATTAGAAGAGATATTTCAAGAAATGGCAGATCTATTCACTCTATCAATAACCGAGCCGGATCTGGTGTATTATAAGGAATTTACTTTTTCTATTTATCCCTCCCGATTGGAACAAAAACAATTCTTGAATGAGGTATTCAACTCCAGGGATGAATTGAAAAATCAATCTTTATTGGTTCTACCTCCTCAACCAAAAATAGTGTTATTTGCTAGCAACAACATAATGGGGGCAGTCAATCAATATAGATTTATGCGGAATCTGATTCAAATCCAATATAGCACCTCTGGTTACAGAAGAAATGTATTGAATCGATTCATTAAAAAGAATCGATTCGATCGCAACTTGGAATATGGAATTCAAAGGTATCAAATAGGAAATGATACTCTGAATCATAGAATTCTAATGAAATACACGATCAACCAACATTTATCAAATTTGATGAAAAAGGGTCAGAAGAAATGGTTCGATCTTCTTATTTTGATTTCTCAAACGGAGAGATCCATGAATTGGGATCCTGATGCATATAGATACAAATGGTCCAATGGGAGCAAGAATTTCCAGGAACATTTGGACCATTTCATTTCTGAGCAGAATAGCCGTTTTCAAGTAGTGTTCGATCGATTACAATTACATATTAATCAATATTCGAGTGATTGGTCTGAGGTTATCGACAAAAAATATTTGTCTAAGCCACTTTCTTTCTTTTTGTCTAACTCACTTCCTTTTTTCTTTGTGAGTTTCGGGAGTATCCCCATTCATAGGTCCGAGATCCACTTATTGGATGACCATGATACTTCCCAAAAATCGAAATTCTTGATCAATGAAGGAACAATATCACCATTAAAGAATTGCAGGAAATCTTTTGATAACACGGATTCCTATTTTTCAATGATATCCCACGATCAAGACAATTGGCTGAATCCCGTGAAACCATTTCATAGAAGTTCATTGATATCCTCTTTTTATAAAGCAAATCGACTTCGATTCTTGAATAATCGATATCACTTCGGCTTCTATTGTAACAAAAGATTTCCTTTTTATGTGGAAAAGGCCTGTATCAATAATTATGATTTTACGTATGGACAATTCCTCAATATCTTGTTCATTCGCAACAAAATATTCTATTTTTGCGGTGGTAAAAAAAAACATGCTTTTTTGGAGAGAGATACTATTTCACCAATCGAGTCACAGGTATGTAACATATTGACTAACGATTTTCCGCAAAGTGGCGACGAAGGGTCTAACTTGTACAAATCTTTCCATTTTCCAATTCGATCCGATCCATTCGTTCGTAGAGCTATTTACTCGATCGCAGACATTTCTGGAACACCTCTAACAGAGGTACAAATAGTCAATTTTGAAAGAACTTATTGTCAACCTCTTTCAGATATGAATCTACCTGTTTCAGAAGGGAAGAACTTGCATCAGTATCTCAATTCAAACATAGGTTTGATTCACACTCCATGTTCTGAGAAATATTTACCATCCGAAAAGAGGAAAAAACGGAGTCCTTGTCCAAAAAAATGCCTTGAGAAAAGGCAGATGTATAGAACCTTTCAACGAGATAGTGCTTTTTCAACTCTCTCAAAATGGAATCTATTCAAAACATATATACCATGGTTCCTTACCTCGACAGGGTACAAATATCTAAATTTCATATTTTTAGATACTTTTTCAGACCTTTTTCATAATATTATGCATAGATTACATATATCATATCTTAAGATTGCATTGTGGAAGATACAATGCAATCTTAAGATATGGAATCGGATAAGTGAGATTCGGACTAATTGTTTACATAATCTTCTTCTATCCGACGAAATTTTTCATCAAAATAATGAGTCACTATTGATATCGACACATCTGGGATCGCTAAATGTTTGGGAGTTACACTATTCAATCCCTTTCCTTCTTCTTGTTGCTGGATATCTCGTTTATACACATCTTCTCTTTGTTTCTCGAGTCTATAGTGAGTTACAGACAGAGTTCGAAGAGGCCAAATCTTTGATGATTCCATCATACATCATTGAGTTGCGAAAACTTCTGGATAGGTATCCTATACCTGACCTGGATTCTTTCTGGTTAACGAAACTCTTTCTAGTTGTTCTGGAACCAGTCGTAGATTTTCTACAACTAATATGGGATATTGTTGTTTCTGATGACGACATGGTATGGGATGTTGGTCCCGTTTATGGGGTCGAATCAATACGTTCTAATAAGAAATATTGGAATCTCATCGATCTCATAAGTATCATACCAAATCCCATCAATCGAATCACTTTTTATATAAATACGAGACATATAAGTCATACAAGTAAAGTGATCCATTCCTTGATAATAAAAAGAAAAACCGGGAATGGTGCGTGGATTGATAATAAAATAGAATCCTGGGTCTTGAACAGTGATTCGATTGATGATAAAGAAAGAGAATTCTTGGTTCAGTTCTCTACCTTAACGACAGAAAAAAGGATTGATCAAATTCTATTGAGTCTGACTCATAGTGATCATTTATCAAAGAATAACTCTGGTTATCAAATGATTGAACAACCGGGAGTAATTTACTTACGATACTTAGTTGACATTCATAAAAAGGATCTAATGAATTATGAGTTCAATACATCCTGTTTAGCAGAAAGACGGATATTCCTTGCTCATTATCAGACAATTATTTATTCACAAACCCTGTGGGGGGCTAATAGTTTTCATTTCCCATCTCATGGAAAACCCTTTTCGCTCCGCTTAGCCCTACCCCCCCCTAGGGGTATTTTAGTGATAGGTTCTATAGGAACTGGACGATCCTATTTGGTCAAATACCTAGCAACAAACTCCTATGTTCCTTTCATTACAGTATTTATGAACAAGTTCCTGAAGAAGAATCTTGAGGATTTTTTTATTGATGAGGGTGAGGACGAGCTTGACGATGGTGACGATATTGATGATAGTGACAATATTGATGATAGTGACGATATCGACCTTGACCCTGATAGGGAGCTGGAGTTTCTAACTAGTATGAATATTCTACCTCTGGATATACTGCCGGAAATAGACCGATTTTATATCACCTTGCAATTCGAATTAGCAAAAGCAATGTCTCCTTGCATAATATGGATTCCAAACATTCATGATCTGGATGCGGATGAGTCGAATTACTTATCCCTCGGTCTATTAGTGAACTATCTCTCCAGGGATTGTGAAAGATGTTCCACTGGAAATATTCTTATTATTACTTCGACTCATATTCCTCAAAAAGTGGATCCCGCTCTAATAGCTCCGAATAAATTAAGTACATGCATTAAGATACGAAGGCTTCTTATTCCACAACAACGAAAACACTTTTTCACTCTTTCATATACTAAGGGATTTCACTTGGAAAAGAAAATGTTCCATACTAATGGATTCGGGTCCATAACCATGGGTTCCAATGTACGAGATCTTGTAGCACTTACTAATGAGGCCTTATCGATTAGTATTATACAAAAAAAATCCATTATAGACACTAATATAATTAGATCTGCTCTTCATAGACAAACTTGGGATTTGCGATCTCAGGTAAGATCGGTTCAGGATCATGGGATCCTTTTCTATCAGATAGGAAGGGCTGTTTCACAAACTGTACTTCTAAGTAATTCCTCCATAGATCCTATATCTATCTATATGAAGAAGAAATCGTGTAACGAGGGGGATTCTTATTTGTACAAATGGTACTTCGAACTTGGAACGAGCATGAAGAAATTAACGATACTTCTTTATCTTTTGAGTTGTTCTGCCGGCTCGGTCGCTCAAGACCTTTGGTCTCTACCCGGACCTGATGAAAAAAATGGGATCACTTCTTATGGACTCGTTGAGAATAATTCTGATCTAGTTCATAGCCTATTAGAAGTAGAAGGCGCTCTGGTGGGATCCTCACGGACAGAAAAAAATTGCAGTCAGTTTGATAATGATCGAGTGACATTGCTTCTTCGGTCCGAACCAAGGAATCCCTTAAATATGATTAAAAATGGATCTCGTTATATCGTTGATCAGAATGAAAAATATGACTCGGAGTTTGAAGAAGGGGGAGGAGCCTTCGACCCGCAACAGATAGAAGAGGATTTTTTCAATCACATAGTTTGGGCTCCTAGAATATGGCGCCCTTGGGGCTTTCTATTTTATTATAGCGAAAGGCCCAATGAATTGGGATTTCCCTATTGGGCCAGGTCATTTCGGGGCAAGCAGATCATTTATGATGAAGAGGATGAGCTTCAAGAAAATGATTCTGAGTTCTTACAGGGTGGAACCATGCAGTACCAGACACGAGATAGATCTTCCAAAGAACAAGGCTTTTTTCGAATAAGCCAATTCATTTGGGACCCTGCGGATCCACTCTTTTTCCTATTCCAAGATCAGCCTTTTGTCTCTGTGTTTTCACATCGAGAATTCTTTGCA